ATGAAAGCAATACTCTAACCACTGAGTTAAGTAGGTTATTTATCACCAAAAAAGGACCCATCACTTATAGGATTATAAGTGGAATATTATTTCTAAGCAATACCAATCTGTTAACAGTAGACGGATCAGAGAGCTATCATGTGGGATTATGGAATATCCATCTTGACAAGAAATTATCCATATGTTAATATATCTATGACAAGGGCTATAGCTCAGTTAGGTAGAGCACCTCGTTTACACGTGCGTCAATGCTTTTCAAGGGAGCCCATTATGCAATAAACATAATTGATCTTATTGACAAATCGATGTCTTACTCCATAGATTCGAGGGAACAAGAGAACAATAGCCGGACAAATATTGGGTTCGGTCCGATTCAGGTGCGAATTCAGGTGCCAAATCAAATAGAACCCACCATTGATTTGATAGTTGATAAGGTAAATACCCAGTCCATTCAATGCTAGGCATAATGAGTATAAGGGCCTCAAAATAACCTTTTTTCGTCCTATGAACTTTAAGGTGTATGAAGTCTCATATTCGACTCTTGCAGCGTAGCGATAGAGAATCCATCTAACTTAGTTTGATCTAGGCCGAAGGCAGACCTAAGTCAAGGTAACCCTTCTTTGAAACACTTTGGTATTGCTCCTAGATCAGAATACAAATGATGAATCAGAGCACATGGAGCCATCTCATTATTTTCCTGTAAAGAAAAATATGGTGGACTAACTGATCTTTACATCAGTTTATGAAAGAGCCCAATGCAACAAAATGCATGTTGGGTCTTTGAAACAGTTCGAATCATTTCGATAATAATCAGTTTGATCTGTTTTACCGAGAAGGTCTACGGTTCGAGTCCGTATAGCCCTAATACATTCTATTTTCGTTTTAGTATAGTTTTCATTTCCTCATTAGTACTTGTTTATAGACTAGCCGGTTGGTTGGTCCAAAAGTATTACCATATGTTCATGTAAATACATAGGGACATGAAAATAAAAACAATAAATAAAAAACAATAATTCATTCCAATAGATCTAATCAGTATTTGTAAAATCTCGGATAAAATACTCATCTTCCTTCATTAATCTTCGTGGATGGATTACATATCATATGACCTTTTTCCTCTTTTCCTGTCCATGATTAAAGAGTTAGTGATACATTTTTGCGTTGGTATATCGAATCCGGTCAATTTATGAAGTGAGAATCATGACATGATTCTGTCTAAAAACTTCAACAGTCACATAGATCTAGGACCTATTCTTGTATTTGTTTTGTGGAGTCGCCTGACTAATCGCTTTTTGGCAGAACAACAACCCCAATTGATTGATTCAGAGATAATGCAGAGATAATGAATTGGTCCTAAATGTATCAATTTCCTTCTTCTATATTCTATGAGTTGAGTTGGTTTTGGGATTTGGTCTGTCAAATCATTCGATAATGTCTAATTCTTTCTATTAGAAGTATCTTTCTTATGTAGATTAGATAATTTACGATTCCGTCTATTTATTATACCACTCTGTGGTATGTTTCATTGTGTAATGTAGGTTTGCTGTAAAACAAACCTTTTTCTTGTAGTGAAATCCAACCCATCGGGTGGTCTTACTATTACTAAGTGTTATTGCCGTAACAAAACAAACAAGTATTTTGGTTCATTCCAAATCGCGATCTTTCTTTAGTACTCGAGATTGGTCTGAAATGGAATGACTCTTTTTTTTTTTTCATTCTAACTCTAATGAAATAACTCGATTCTTTTTATTTTATTTCTGAGAGGGTCAGTCGGTATAGTACAAGAAAAAAGTTTCGAATTTTTTTGTATTTTGTATAGAAAGATATGAGTTGTTATATGTAAACTCGCAACTCAACGGATTGAATCAAATCAATTAAGGAAAATAGAAATGAAATCCAGGATAAGGAAAGGAGAAAAAATAGAATCGTTCGTTCGGTGCTTTAGATTATGTTTATGTAATGTATTCGTATCAAATCAATAGAAGCAATGATCCTATACACAGATATTAATGAAAAAAAAAATACTGCGAAAAGAATATGCTCGAAATCCCTAGATATTTTACCCCATATGACTACTGAAATTTTTTCAGTTTTGAAATTTTTTTTATTTCTATATTTCTATATTAATTATTTATTAATTATATATTATATATATTAATATATATATTAATTATATTTTTATTATTTTTATTTATATTAATTATATTTTTATTTTCTATATTAATTATATTTTTATTTTCTTTTTTTATTATATTTTTATTTTCTTTTTTTTTTTTTTTTATTTTCTATATGTTTTTATTATATGTTTTTATTTTCTTTTATTTTCATTATCTCATTACATTCTCATTACATTACATTACATTCTCATTACATTACATTACATTCTCATTACATTATATAATATATATATATGTAATATATATATGTAATAAAACATAGGATTAATTCGCATTATTGTAGTATTATCAATTAGTATTAGAATATGTACTAGTTACTAGTA